CATGAATCTATTAAATCTAGATAAAAAAAGACAAAATAATTTCGAATAGAATCTTTTAAAACAAAAAGGAAAATATAATATACTCCTGTTGCAGCTGATACTGCTGTTTTCTTGATCTACCCGAAGCTTTCATTCTTAGCGTATAATCCCAATTTAGGTTGAATAGTAGTACATTATTATCTCATTTTATTATCTAAATATAGAATAACAAATTACTAAAAAGATTAATACAAAAAAGAAAATATACGAAGAAATTCGCCCCCCCCCCACATATTTGACAGCCTCTCCTATAAAAAAACTGGAAATCCCAATTCCATTTGGAATTCCATCAATTACTTGTCTATCAAAAAAAGAATTGAATTTAGCTACCTTTCTTACACTCGCAATTAAAGATACTTCAAAAAAAGCATCTATATAACCACGATTATATGACCAATCATATATAACATTGATTATTTTATCAGGAATCCTTTTTTTAGGAACACTTTTTTGAAATAAATTAAAGAAGTTCAAATTTTGTAAAGATGAAAAAACTGGTTTATAGAAAAAAGACGCTATAAATATTCCGAAAAAAGCTATACTCACCGAAAAAGTTGCATTTGTAAAAAATTCATACCAATCCACAGAATTCTTTGAATTTTGATGTAAAAGGTCTATAGACGGAATTAACAATTTAGATAAAATATCCAAATCTATCGGTTCTTGGCTGAAAGAAATTCCTATGGACCCGACGAAGAAAGTAAATAGTACTAATACAAGCATAGAAAATAGCATAGTATTGTCTGATTCATGAGGATAAAAAAACGGAATGTTTTTAGTACCAAAATAGGTACTCTCAAGAAAAAGACGTCTTATGCTTTTGACATTTCGATTAATTCGATGTGAATATGTCCTCTTCCGAAAAAAAGAAGTCCTTTCATTATTATTAGTTGTTAATAAAGCTAATAAATGAATTTTATTTTTTAATTTTTTTTTTTCTTCTTTGCCCCATAAAGATATTGAATAGAAAGAACTATTTTTCTTTCCATTGAAATTTTGAAAATGAACGTTTAAATATCCTTCAAAAACAAGTAAATAGATTCGAAACATATAAAATGCAGTTAATCCTGCTGTGGAACAAGCTATTATTGCGAAAATTGGTGAATACAACCAACTATCATTTAGAATCTCATCCTTGGACCAAAAACAAGCAAAAGGTGGAATACCACAAAGAGAAAGTGTACCTATTAAAAAAGCAGTTTTTGTAATTGGGGCATGTTTTGTTAAACCGCCCATAAGAACCATATTTTGACTTTTATCTGGCGAATATCCAACAATAGCTTCCATTGAATGAATAATGGATCCAGATCCTAAAAATAACAATGCTTTTGAATAAGCATGAGTAATCAAATGAAATAAAGCGGCTCGATAAGAGCCCATACCTAAAGCTAACATCATATAACCCAATTGAGACATTGTAGAATAGGCCAAATTTTTCTTAATATCTTTTTGAGCAATAGCTAAAGTAGCTCCTAATACTACTGTTATTATACCTATCAACGCTATTACACTCATTATGGGGGGTATAACTATGAAAAGAGGAAGAAGTCGAGCTACAAGAAAAATTCCTGCTGCTACCATAGTAGCAGCATGGATAAGAGCGGAAATAGGAGTAGGACCTTCCATAGCATCTGGTAACCATACATGAAGAGGGAATTGGGCAGATTTCGCAACTGATCCGCAAAATAACAAGAGGGCGCACAAAGTAACAAAAAAAAGATTCACCTCATTCTTATAAATTAAGTTGTTGAATATTTGAAATAAATCCCGAAATTCCAAACTACCCGTTATCCAATAAAAACCTAAAATTCCTAATAATAAACCAAAATCCCCCACACGATTAGTTACAAACGCTTTTTGACAAGCATTTGCCGCAATAGGACGTGTGAACCAAAAACCTATTAATAGATAAGAACACATTCCAACCAATTCCCAAAAAATATAAACTTGTATCAAATTTGAACTAGTAACTAACCCTAACATTGAAGTATTAAAAAAACTCAAATAAGTAAAAAATCTCAAATAGCCTTGATCATGAGACATGTAACTATCACTATAAATTAGAACCAGAATCCCAACAGTAGTGATTAATATTGACATTATAGAAGTAAGTGAATCAATCAAGTAGCCAAACTCTAAAGAAAGATCATTATTTATAGTCCAAGACCATACATATTGATAGATAGAACTATTCTCGATTTGATGAATAGATAGATCCATCGAAAAAATCATAACTATCGTTAACAATAAAATACTAGGAAAAGCCCACATACGGCGAATATTTTTTGTTGCCGTAGGAAAAAATAGAAGTCCTACCCCTATTAAAATAGGAACTGGAAGTGGGATGAAAGGTATGATCCATGAATATGGATGTATATATTCCATACAAAATAAAGAATAAAAAATATTTTGATTCTTGATGAATTTTGTGTCTTATTCATTTGTTTTATCTCTTTTGTAAAGGGGTTCGGTTAATCAAAAGTGGATAAATAAATCGAATTTTAGATTCTTAATTGTTCTGAATCTTTGCACAATCGTTCCAATATTGGAAAGTAGAAAGTCAAAATCGGCCAATAACCAAATTCCTAGTGAAAAAAAAATCTTATTATTTTAAGTAATATTAATTTTAAGTAATATAAATAACTATGTTAGTCATTTATATATAGATTAAGAAAAAGGACTATTAATAAATAATATAAATAATGAAATTAATAATAAAGAAAATCAAAATTTGGATCTATAGAGTGAGAGTGAGGGTGGGGATAAATCATTACACCAAAACGAAGAACATTTGTTTATTTTGATATAAATTATAAAAACAATAGAAATTAGTTTCTTTTTGAACTAATTGATTCTTTTACATTACCATTTACAATAAAAAGAGATCCATAGATATAGATCTATTATCTATGAAATATTTGGAAAAGGTTTATAATATTCAATGTTTTTACTTTAGATAGAAAAAAGACAGAGGGAATTAAGATAAATAAGACATACGGCTAATTACAGAATAATTCGTTTTCATTTACAGAACAAATGTCTTTCACATCGAACTATAGTAATAAAAAAACTATCCTAATTGTATGGCAGTTCCAAAAAAGCGCACTTCTATATCAAAAAAAAATATTCGTAAAAATGTTTGGAAAAAAAAGGGATATTGGACAGCATTGAAAGCCTTTTCATTAGCTCAATCCATTTTTACAGGTAAATCAAAAAGTTTTTTTTGTAACAAATAAAAAAGTTGGATTGGAATAATATAAATTAGCTCGATTCAAAGAGTATTCTTTAAATACTCATTTTATACTAATACTAGTATAGAACATATATTTAGAATCTATTATATATATAATAGATTCTAAATATATAGAATCTAATTTTTTCATATTTTTGATATTCGAATAAATACAATAAATACAAATTTTAAATTTACTTATTATTATCCATTTATACTAAATGTTTAGTAAAGAAATGTACTAAATAAATAGTGCACTTTAAGCGATTCTTTCAATCTCGACGATTGACTAGAGAGTTGGTTATTATGATTTCGAGTAAGCCGCTATGGTGAAATTGGTAGACACGCTGCTCTTAGGAAGCAGTGCTAGAGCATCTCGGTTCGAGTCCGAGTAGCGGCATGGCATCCTATATTTTTAAAATTTGAAAAGAAGAAGTCCTATAATGAATTCAATTCCCTATTTCTATTCCTAGTATTCATACCTTTTTTATTTTCATTATAGATATTTATTTTCATTATAGATATGATATTTTCAACTTTAGAGCATATATTAACTCATATATCGTTTTCCGTCATATCCATTGTTATTTCAATTCATTTGATAACCTTATTAGTCAAGGAAATCGTAGGATTATATGATTTGTCCAAAAAAGCCATGATAATAACTTTTTTCTGTGTAACGGGATTGTTAATTACTCGTTGGTTTTTTTCGGGCCATTTACCATTTAGTGATTTATATGAATCACTAATCTTTCTTTCATGGGGTTTTTCCATTTTTCATATGGTTCCGTGTTTTAAAAAGGAGAAAAACCTTTTAAGTACAATAATCGCACCAAGTGTTATTTTTACCCAAGGCTTTGCGACTTCGGGTCTTTTAACGAAAATGCATCAATCGGTAATATTAGTACCTGCTCTACAATCCCATTGGCTAATGATGCACGTAAGTATGATGATATTGGGCTATGCAGCTCTTTTATGTGGATCATTATTATCAGTAGCTATTTTAGTCATTACGTTTCAAGAAGCCATCCAAATTCTTGGTAAAAGCAAGAATTTGGATTTTTTAAATAAATCCGTTGATTTTGTCGAAATAAAATACATGAATATGAATGAAAAAAACAATGTTTTAAGAAAAACATCTTTTTCTTCTTCTCGAAATTATTATAGGTCTCAATTTATTCAACAATTGGACCGTTGGGGTTATCGTATTATTAGTCTGGGTTTTTTGTTTTTAACAATAGGTATTCTTTCGGGGGCAGTATGGGCTAACGAGGCATGGGGGTCCTATTGGAATTGGGATCCAAAAGAAACTTGGGCCTTTATTACTTGGACCATATTCGCGATTTATTTACATACTAGAAAAAATAAAAAATTTGAAGGTGTAAATTCTTCAATAGTGGCCTCTATCGGATTTCTTATAATTTGGATATGTTATTTGGGGATCAATCTATTAGGAATAGGACTACATAGTTATGGTTCATTTACATCTAATTAAATTTCCATGAGTAAAGAACCTGAGAAATAAAAATATGGAAAGCATATAAATATATACTTTCCATAAATCGTGGAGAACCCTTTCAATCAAGTAATGATAATGATTCAAGGGGTTCTCACAAACAACAAACATATTGGATTATAATTTCCATTTTTTTAAGTGAATCTAACAGAAAAATATTCTTTTTCATAAGGTTTTTTTCTCTTTTTGATTCATTTATTCATGAAAATGCTCTATCAAAAATTAGCTAGAATAGCTTCAACCTTGTCAACCGAGAATGAAAAAATGAAATCCGGATAAATACCAATACCTATTACGGGTATAAGGATAGAAATCGAAATAAATAATTCTCTCGGCCCAGAATCAAAAAAAGAAGAGTTTGGTGTATTAAAAAACTTGTATCCATAGAACATCTGCCGTAAGATAGATAATAAATAAATAGGAGTTAATATCATTCCAATTGCGGTTACAAAAGTAATTAGTATTTTCATCATGAAAAGATATTTTTGACTAGTCATTATTCCAAAAAAAACTATCAATTCCGCAACAAAACCGCTCATGCCCGGCAATGCAAGAGAAGCCATCGATAAGATAGTGAAAATCGTGAATATTTTTGGCATTGGGATAGCCATTCCGCCCATTTCGTCAAGATAAAGAAGACGTAGTCTATCATAACTAGTTCCTGCCAAGAAAAAAAGCGCAGCGCCAATAAATCCATGAGATATTATTTGTAAAATGGCCCCGTTGAGCCCAGTATCACTTATAGAACCAATCCCTAGAATTATGAAACCCATATGAGATACCGAAGAATAAGCTATTCTTTTTTTTAAATTACGTTGACCAAAAGATGTTGAAGCGGCATAGATTATTTGAATAGAACCTAATATCATTAACCAGGGGCAAAATATTGAATGAGCGTGGGAAAAGAATTCCATATTAATCCGAACCAACCCATATGCTCCCATTTTTAATAAGATTCCGGCTAAAAGCATACAAGTGCTGTAATGTGCCTCTCCGTGGGTATCTGGTAACCATGTATGTAAGGGTATAATCGGCGATTTGACAGCAAAAGCAATAAGAAATGCCGTATATAATATTATTTCTAGCGCCACGGGATACGATTGATTAGTTAATGTTTCAAAATTTAATGTTGGTTCATTAGAACCATATAAACCGATACCCAGAATTCCCATTAATAAAAAAACAGAACCTCCTGCAGTGTACAAAATAAACTTTGTAGCTGAATACAAACGTTTCTTTCCCCCCCACATGGCTAAAAGTAGATAAACGGGAATTAATTCCAATTCCCACATGATGAAAAAAAGTAAAATGTCTCGAGAAGAAAATGGTCCGATTTGACCGCTATACATTGCTAACATCAGGAAATAGAATAATTGGTATTCTCGAGTAACCGGCTGAGCCGCTAAAGCGGCTAAAGTAGTTATAAATCCCGTCAGTAAAATAGGTCCTATAGAGAGTCCATCTATTCCCAATCTCCAGTAAAAATCAAAAAAATTGACCCATTTATAATTCTCCGTCAGTTGAATTAGCGGATCATCCAATTGGAAATGATAACAAAATGCATAGGTTGTTAGAAGGAGATCGATTAAGCATATACAAATGCTATACCACCGAATTACCTTATTTCCCCTATGAGGGAATAAGAAAATTAAGGAACCTGCGGCTATTGGGAAAACTACAACTATTGTTAACCAAGGAAAATAATTCGTCATAAAAATAAGATACACTTGGGCCAGAAAAACCCGTGCTCAAAAAAATCTTTTTTATTTTTTTGAGCACGGGTTTTTGCCAGTAAAAAAAAAACGTATTCGTGTGGTGTTTTTTGAAACGTATCAATAAGCTAGACCCATACTTCGAGTTGTTTCAGGTCCTAAATAAACTCGAACACTTAAGAAATCCGTCGGACAAGCGGACTCACACCTCTTACAACCAACACAGTCCTCTGTTCTTGGGGCAGAAGCTATTTGCTTAGCTTTACATCCATCCCAAGGTATCATTTCTAATACATCTGTGGGACAAGCTCGGACACATTGAGTACATCCTATACATGTATCATAAATCTTTACTGAATGTGACATTGTATCTATAGTAATTTTGGAAGATAAAAAATGAAAATTATCGATCTAGTAAACTCGTAAATGAATCATATATTTATTTATATACCAGATGAATCAATGATTTGTTATAATATTGTTAATCAAAAAAGATGTCTAGATAAATTTAGAAGAAGGAATAGAAGAGGACCAGGATACTTTGATTTCTTATGATTTAGGCAATGCAAACACGATCATAAGTTGTGTAGAATACATATAGAATACATATTAATTTGAATTGATAAATAGTACACTCACTATAATTGAATTTTTTTTATTAATTATGATTAATGAATGCTATTTATTCAACAAATTCGATTGATTGATACGGGTTGATTTTCTGTTACGAGCAATTGCGGAAACAATAGCCAGTCCGATAGCTGCTTCAGCGGCTGCAATAGCTATAACAAAAATTGAAAAAATATTTCCTTTTAATTGGCGATTATCAAAAAAATCAGAAAAAGTTACGAAATTTATATTAACTGCATTCAGTATAAGTTCAAGACACATAAGGGCTCTAACCATATTTCGGCTCGTGATCAATCCATAGATACCAATAGAAAATAAATAGGCACTCAAAACAAGTACATGTTCGAGCATCATTGACCAACTCCTTATTAATTTGGATTCATTTCAATAGGAACAACAATTCAACAGATTCAATTGACTAAAGAATATACCAAGTCTGGAACAAAGGAATATATCCGCAATAAAAAAAAAGAGTTTATACATAACATAGAATTGAAAAATAAAATCTTGATTTATATTACTAATTCTATAAAGATTTCTTACTGGCGAGCTACGACAATTGCACCTATCAAAGCAACTAAAAGAATTATTGAAATTAGTTCAAATGGAAGAAAAAAATCGGTTGATAAATGAATTCCAATTTGTTGACTAGTACTTATCAAATCTTGCTCAATAATCTGATTTGGTCTTGTAGTCCAAATAATTCCGTACCATGAAGTATCTGGAATAATAGTTATTAGTGAAACAAAAATACTTGTACAAACTATCAAAGTAATTCCATCCCCAACAGTCCAAAGATTAAAATCTTGGTAATATTCGGAACTATTCATGAACATCACAGCAAATATGATTAAAATGTTAATAGCTCCCACGTAAATAAGTAGCTGTGATGCAGCTACAAAATGGGAGTTTGATAAAATATATAATAAGGATATACAAACAAGAACCAGTCCCAACGAAAAAGCAGAAAAAATGGGGTTGGTAAGTAATACTACTCCTAGACTTCCTAATATAATAACCGATCCCAGAAAGACTAAAAGAAAATCGTGTAGCGTTTCAGGCAAATCCATTATATGTAAAAAAAGACAAAGAAATCGAAATTTCATGACCTTATTGATATGACCAGGAAAAAAAATTTATATACTTAAAAATAAGGAGTTTGAATTGATTGATATATAGTTACAGTTCGATAATCAATGTCATTCCAGTGTTTATACTAAATTATACTAAAGAGTAGTTTCAAACTATATTAAATTAAAACAAAAATATAAAAGTAGATATAACATAGAAATTATTCATTTTCATTTTTTTTTGATTATTCTCTTATAGAATCTATAGAATCTATTCTATAATATAGATTATCATTATTTATAGAGTTATATATATTATATTCTATACTATTCTGATTTTCTTTATTTATTTTTTAAGAATAAAAAAAATTTTTAATTATAAAAAATTCTCTTTTTTATTTTTTTATTTGAATTGTATAATCATCAATTACTGACATTGGTAAACGGCCCAAAGCAATTTGATTATAGTTCAATTCGTGACGATCATAAGTGGAAAGTTCATATTCTTCAGTCATTGATAAACAATTTGTTGGGCAATACTCAATACAGTTACCACAAAAAATACAGATTCCGAAATCAATACTGTAATTTAGCAATCGTTTCTTTCGAATATCAGTTTCCAGTTTCCAATCAACAACGGGTAAATCTATAGGACATACACGAACACATACTTCACAAGCAATGCATTTATCAAATTCAAAATGGATTCGACCGCGGAAACGTTCCGATGTGATTAATTTTTCATAAGGATATTGAATAGTTACAGGTAAACGATTTGCGTGAGATAAGATAATCATGAAACTTTGACCAATGTACCTTGCAGCTCGGACTGTTTGTTGACCATAATTCATGAACCCAGTTACCATAAGGAACATATCGTAAATATCTATGAATATTTTTGTTTTATTTCTTTCTCTTATTTGAGACAAGTTATGAATCTAGAAAATAAATCTTTTACAGTGAAAACAATTGAGACGAAGTTGTTAATAATAGATTACCGAGAGAAATAGGTAAAAGAAATTTCCATCCAAGATTTAATAATTGATCCATTCTTAGCCTAGGCAAAGACCATCTTGTTATGATAGAAACGAATAAGAAAAAATAAGTTTTAGCTAATGTAATAAAGAGATCAATTGTAGTTCCAAAAACTCCATATGTTTTATGGATTTCAAAAAACTCAGAAACGAATATGGAAGGAATAGAGATATTTGAACCGCCCAAGTAAAGAACTGTTACAAATAATGAAGAAATTAAAAGGTTTAAATAGGAAGCAACGTAAAATAAACCAAATCGAATACCCGAATATTCTGTTTGATAACCCGCTACTAATTCTTCTTCTGCTTCTGGTAAATCAAAAGGTAATCTTTCACATTCTGCTAGTGAAGAAATTAGAAAAACAATGAAACCGATAGGTTGACGCCACAAATTCCATCCCCAAAAACCATATTTTGATTGCGCATCAACTATATCAACTGTACTTAAACTGTTAGATAATCCTAGTCGGTGATAACATTACTGTTCCCATCTCTATTACAGAACCGTACATGAGATTTTCACCTCATACGGCTCCTGGAAAGCCTTAAGTAAATCTAAGGACCGGGACGATTATTTATCTCGTGATATATCCATAAGATATAGAAGATTTAAATCTATCGAAGGTTCTGAATTAGACCAATTCAATTCTGTCTGTTCTAGAAATAACTCAATAAGAAAGATAAATCCATTTTCATAAAAGATACAATAAGGCACTTCTGAATTGATCTCATCCCTTAAAAATCGAAATTTGAATTTGTTGAGTAATAACAGAATTCTTGAATAAAATACTCTTTTAGAATTCTCCATAACCCTCCGCATTTTGAATTACGAAAAAGAATTACACATTCGTTTCTTAATTATCATGTGAATTGGATCTCTTTGATCTCCGTGAATATGGATATCAGAAATCATAAACAAAAAAGAGATCTGCTTTTCGTTTATGATTTCTTCTTCTTTTTTCGTTCCTATTCTTCTTTTTTGTGCTATGAAAAAAGGGACTTAAAAAATTTTAAAGGATTTTTTCGTTCCTGATAGTAATTTATTTAATCAGTGGATGGAAGCATACTCTGGATCGGAGTTATGGGGAGTACTGCTTGATTTTTTCTACCAACTTAAAGCCCCAATTAGTATTCTTTTTCTATTATGCGTAAATTCTCTTTTGGATAATTTACAAAATCTGTGTTACTAATCCTTTGTGTATCTTGGTGTTTCTAACCATCCACTCCTTTTTTTATTAACCCCTTATTTATTTTCATTTAATACATCTATGATCATACAAATGATAACTAAAACTCAATAAGGTTGGTCTTTTGAGCCCGCTTCAAAACAGGATGAAAAAGATTCTCCAATCTTGGGTTAAATGTCCTCTTCTCTTTATAATTTAATTTATTTGACTTCATTCTTATACATAGAAAATGAGACTCAATATTTTTACTGCCATTTAAAATCATCATACTATCTGTTAACTATAAGTAATCTGTTAACTATAAGTAATAGAGTATTCTGAAATTTTATTCAATATAAGCTGTTTTATTTCACTCATATAACTATCTAATTTAGTTCTTCAATCCGAATTGTGAAAAATCAAATTAAGATAATGAAGGTTTCTATTTAATTTATTCGACTTCTTTCCTCTATAGTACTATAAAGAGAGGAGCATAGCAATAGCATCGAATAGCTTTTTGGGTTTCAACGAATCGCACGTAGAGATATTGATAAGACACATAGAGTTAATGGTATTTCATAACTAATCGATTGAGCAGCAGCTCGTAGACCACCCAAAAAGGAATATTTATTATTTGACCCATATCCTGACATAAGAAGCCCAATGGGAGCAATACTCGAAATAGCAATCCATAAAAAAACACCGATATTGAAATCAGATAAAACAAAGTTATAGCCAAAGGGAATTACTGAATAACTTATTAGAATTGATATAACGGATATGGATGGTCCGATACTGAATAAACGAATATCTCCCCTAGATGGAATAAGATTCTCTTTGAATAGTAGTTTTGTTCCGTCTGCTAGAGCTTGAAGAATTCCAAAAGGACCAGCGTATTCGGGTCCAATACGCTGTTGTATCCCTGCAGATATTTCTCTTTCTAACCATACAATTGCTAGTACACTTATTGTGATTCCCAATACAAGAATCAAAATAGGTACAAGTATCCATAGAATTCCATAAACCTCTTTGAAAGATTCCAATCCGGAAAACGAATTTATATCTTGGACTTCCGTTGTATCAATTATCATTTCAACGATCCACTTCTCCCATAATGATATCTATGCTACCTAGTATTGTCATAATATCAGCCAATTTCATTCTTTTAACTAATTGAGGAAGAATTTGCAAATTGATAAAACCAGGTGGACGAATTTTCCATCTCCAAGGAAAACCATTCTGATCTCCTATTAGAAAAATTCCTAATTCCCCCTTGGGGGCCTCAACTCTCACATAAAGTTCTTGTTTCGGCAATTCAAAAGTCGGAGACGATTTTTTACCAATGAATCGATATTCAAAATCATTCCATTCTGGCTCCTTTTCTCTATCAAAGGAGCGAATTTCTAAATTTTCATATGGCCCACCTGGAATTCCTTCCAAAGCCTGTTGAATAATTTTAATGGATTCCATCATTTCACCAATTCGAACTAAATAACGAGCTAATGAATCTCCTTCCTTTTGCCATTGAACTTCCCAATCAAATTCCTCGTAACACTCATAATTATCGACTTTACGTAGATCCCATTGTATTCCGGAAGCCCGAAGCATCGGTCCTGATAACCCCCAATTTATAACTTCCTCTCTACCAACAACACCTACGCCTTCCACTCGTTCTAAAAAAATTGGATTTCGCGTAATCAGTTTTTGATATTCCATAACCCTTGTTAAAAAATAATTGCAGAAATCAAAACATTTATCTATCCAACCATAAGGTAGATCAGCCGCTACTCCTCCAATACGAAAATAATTATGCATCATTCTCATACCTGTCGCAGCTTCAAATAGATCATATATTAATTCTCTTTCTCTAAAAATATAGAAAAAGGGGGTTTGTGCACCAATATCTGCCATAAAAGGTCCCAGCCATAGTAAATGAGAAGCTATACGACTTAATTCCAACATAATTACTCGTATATAGCTGGCTCTTTTAGGTACTTGAATATTTCCCAATTGTTCCGGTCCATTTACGGTTATTGCTTCTG